GTTACCGTAACTTAATTAAAGTTTAATATTGAAGCTATTAGGATGGGCCCTAAAAAGCCCCGGAAACACAAAGGTTTGGTCCTAGCTTTATTATCAGCTTTAACCTAATTTACACATGCAAGTCTCCGCACTCCTGTGAGAATGCCCTTATCGTCCTGCCAAGGAACTAAGGAGCAGGTATCAGGCACGATCAATCAGCCCAACACACCTTGTTCTACCACACCCCCACGGGTAGTCAGCAGTGATAAACTTTTAGCTATAAGTGAAAACTTGACTCAGTCAAGGTTAAAAGGGCCGGTAAACCTCGTGCCAGCCACCGCGGTTAGACGGAGGGCCCAAGTTGATAAACAGCGGCGTAAAGCGTAGTTAAGATAACAAACAAATAGGACCGAATACTCTCAAAGCAGTTAAATGCATTCGAGACCACTAAGCACACCCACGAAAGTGACCCTAATAGTTCTGACCCTACGAAAGCTATAACACAAACTGGGATTAGATACCCCACTATGTATTGCCGTTAAAATTGATGGTACTTCACTCGAACCATTCGCCCGGGAATTACAAGCCCAAGCTTAAAACCCAAAGGACCTGGCGGTGCTTTAGATCCCCCTAGAGGAGCCTGTTCTGTAACTGACAACCCCCGGTAAACCTCACCACCCCTTGCCCAATCCGTTTATATACCACCGTCGCAAGCTTACCCTACTGAAGGTTAAAAAGTGAGCCCCAACAGTATTCCTGTGAACGTCAGGTCGAGGTGTAGCATATGGGGTGGGAAGAAATGGGCTACATTCCCTAATGAAGAGATTACGAATGGCGGTTTGAAAAAACTGCACTGAAGGAGGATTTAGTAGTAAGGAAGGAATAGAGTGCCCTCCTGAAAATGGCCCTAAAGCGCGTACAAACCGCCCGTCACTCTCTCCGTGATCTTTCTATTTATTCATAATACGTAATAATTCAATAAGGTGAGACAAGTCGTAACATGGTAAGTGTACCGGAAGGTGCACTTGGATGAACCCGAGCATAGCGAAAAAGTAAAGCACCTCCCTTACACTGAGAAGATGCCCATGCAAACTGGGCTGCCCGATACCTAACAGCTAGCCTAACCAACCTAAAATTATATAATTAAACTAAAAACTTACAATATAAAAATAAACCATTTTCCTACTCCCCTAGTATGAGAGACAAAAAAGGACCTAAGAGCTATAGATAAAGTACCGCAAGGGAACGCTGAAAAAGAAATGAAATAAACTATTTAAGTAACAAATAGCAGAGCTAACCTCTCGTACCTTTTGCATCATGATTTAGCAAGTATAATACAAGCAAAGAGCCCTTTAGTTTGTAACCCCGAAACTGAGCGAGCTACTCCAAGACAGCCTTTAAGGGCAAACCCGTCTCTGTGGCAAAAGAGTGGGAAGAGCTTTGAGTAGAGGTGATAAATCTATCGAGCCCAGTAATAGCTGGTTGCCTGAGAAATGAATAGAAGTTCAGCCCTATAATCTTTCCCACCCCATCCTCCACCTACTACAGGATAAAGGAAGATATAAGAGTTAGTCAAAAGGGGGACAGCCCTTTTGATCTAAGAAACAACTTTAACAGGTGAAACAGGATCATAATAATCAAGGACTAAGATCTAAGTGGGCTTAAAAGCAGCCATCTTAAGAGAAAGCGTTAAAGCTCCGACTAATACTCCCCCTTTTATACTGATACCCAATCCTCTCCCCTACCACATACCAGGCCCTCTTATGCCCCCATAAGAATGATAATGCTAAAATGAGTAATAAGAAGAAACTTTCTTCTCCTAACATGTGTGCAACTCGGATTGGACCCCCCGCCGACTACTATACGACCCCAACCCAAGAGGGACATAAGCTGAATACACAAGAAAAACACTTAACAAAAATCGTTAACCCCACACAGGAATGTATTAAGGAAAGACTAAAAGAGCGGGAAGGAACTCGGCAAATACAAGCCTCGCCTGTTTACCAAAAACATCGCCTCTTGACTCCCAAATATAAGAGGTCTCGCCTGCCCACTGACTATATGTTTAATGGCCGTGGTATCTTAACCACGCGAAGGTAGCGTAATCATTTGTCTTTTAAATGAAGACCTGTATGAATGGCAAAACGAGGGCTTAACTGTCTCCCCCCTCCAGTCAATGAAATTGACCTCCCCGTGCAGAGGCGGGGATTAACCTATAAGACGAGAAGACCCTGTGGAGCTTTAGACCTATATTAAACTTACCTAACAAGTTCGAGTATGAGCCAGACCCTAGTAAAAATTAATGAAGTGTCTTTGGTTGGGGTGACCATGGGGCAACATAAAACCCCCACGAAGATAGGAAATTACTTCCCAGCACTTAGAGCCACCCCTCCAAGTAACAAAACCTTTGACTTTAAAAATGATCCGGCTCAGCCGAATAACGAACCCAGTTACCCCAGGGATAACAGCGCAATCCCCTTCCAGAGCTCCTATCGACAAGGGGGTTTACGACCTCGATGTTGGATCAGGACATCCTAATGGTGCAGCCGCTATTAAGGGTTCGTTTGTTCAACGATTAATAGTCCTACGCGATCTGAGTTCAGACCGGAGTAATCCAGGTCAGTTTCTATCTATAAAGAGCCTATTCCCAGTACGAAAGGACCTGAAAAGGAGGGCCAATGCTCCATGCACGCCCTCTCCCCCACCGCTGAAATCCAATAAAACGGGTAAGGGAACTCATAATTAACCCGGAGACTCCGGAAAATTAAAGTGGCAGAACTCGGACATTGCAAAAGACCTAAACCCTTTTTACAGAGGCTCAAATCCTCTCTTTAATAATGACTGACCCTATTATTAAACTTTTAGTTATCCCCATCACTTTTATAGTTCCTGTTCTCCTAGCAGTCGCCTTCCTCACACTTCTTGAACGAAAAGTGTTAGGGTATATTCAAGCCCGAAAAGGGCCCAATACAGTAGGGCCGACTGGCCTCCTCCAACCCATTGCTGACGGAGTAAAACTATTTATTAAAGAACCAATTCGTCCCTCAACATCCTCCCCCCTTCTATTCATCTTCGCTCCTGTTCTAGCCCTCACCCTCGCACTAGCCCTATGAGCCCCCATGCCGCTCCCGCTCCCCGCAGCAGACCTTAACTTAAGTTTCCTATTTATCCTTGCCCTCTCAAGTACAGCCGTGTATTCAATCCTAGGCTCAGGATGGGCCTCCAACTCAAAATATGCCCTAATAGGGGCCCTCCGCGCCGTCGCCCAAACAATTTCCTATGAAGTTAGCCTAGGATTAATTATACTTAGTATAGTAATCCTGTCTGGAGGATTTTCTTTACAAACATTTAATACTGCCCAAGAGACTATTTGACTTGTTCTCCCAGCATGACCCCTCGCCGCCATGTGGTACACCTCAACCCTCGCAGAGACTAACCGGGCCCCCTTTGATCTTACAGAAGGAGAATCAGAATTAGTCTCCGGCTTCAACGTAGAATACGCAGCAGGACCCTTTGCGCTATTTTTCCTAGCAGAATATGCCAACATCTTACTTATAAACACCCTATCTGCCGTAATATTTCTAGGCTCCTCACTCCCCTCCGTCCCAGAAATATTAACAATTTCATTAATAATCAAAACCGCTTTCCTATCAACCCTCTTTCTATGAGTTCGAGCATCATACCCACGTTTTCGCTATGACCAGCTCATATTCTTGATCTGAAAAAACTTTTTACCCCTGACCCTCGCCATGGTACTCTGACACTTCTCACTCTCAGTAGCATTTGCAGGCCTCCCCCCATTGGCCTAAACAGGAATTGTGCCTGAATAAAGGGCCACTTTGATAGAGTGACTCATGAGGGTTAGAATCCCTTCAACTCCTTAGAGAAAGGGGACTTGAACCCCTACTTGAGAGCCCAAAACTCTCAGTGCTCCCGCTACACTATCCTCTAGTAAAGTCAGCTAAATAAGCTCTTGGGCCCATACCCCGAACATGTTGGTTAATATCCTTCCTTTATTAATGGTAGCCCCCTCGATTATGACATTTTTCCTCCTAGCCCTCGGCCTAGGCACCTCCGTGACATTCTGCAGCTCTCACTGACTTATGGCATGAATAGGCTTAGAGATTAATTCCCTTGCAATCTTACCTTTAATAGTTTCCTCCCACCAAGCCCGCGCCATTGAAGCCTCAGTAAAATACCTCCTTATTCAAGCAACAGGTGCCGGTATTATTCTTTGAGGAAGCATGCTGAATGCCCAAGCCACAGGGCACTGAGACATCTTAAGTAGTAAAGAAGACCTAGCCATACTCATTATTATTTCAGGCCTAGCCTTAAAATTAGGCTTGGCCCCCCTGCACGCATGACTTCCCGAAGTTATTCAAGGCACAGACATAACTACAGCTATAATCTTATCTACCTGACAAAAATTAGCCCCATTTATTCTGATATGTGAAGTGTCCTCCTCTCATCAATGACTCGCCCTCACCCTAGGCTTAATTTCTATTATAGTAGGAGGCCTGTCAGGAATTAACATAACTCTTATACGTAAACTTCTTGCCTATTCATCTATCGCTCACTTAGGCTGAATAATACTAGTAATAACCTTTAATACTCACCTGGCACTAATTGCACTAACAATTTATATTATCGCAACTACAATAATCTTTTCAACACTAAACACTACCTCCGCCTCAACAATTAATAACCTTGCCCTCTCGTGAGGGAAATACCCAGCTTTAACAGCCCTAACCCCCTTAATCCTTCTGTCACTAGGAGGACTACCTCCACTCTCAGGCTTCATTCCCAAATGATTAATTATTCAAGAACTAGTAAATCAAGAACTAATCTTAATCGCTTTCGTCGCCGCTATTAGCGCACTCCTCAGCCTGTACTTTTACACACGCATTACCTACACCCTCCTATGCGTTACTACCCCTAACTATTTTGGCCTCGCACCTTTCAAATTTTACCGACAAAAATACGTGGTATTCCCTATTGCCATCCTAGCAATTATAACAATAATACTTCTACCGACACTTCCTTCTTTAACAGCATTCTTCTTTAATTAGCTACCTGACCCCAGGGGTTTAGGTTAAGTATAAACCAAGAGCCTTCAAAGCTCTCAATGGAGGCTACATCCCTTCAACCCTTGATAAGACCTGCAGGACATTAACCCACATCATTTATGTGCAAAACAAACACTTTAATTAAGTTAAGGCCTTACTAGGTGGAAAGGCCTCGATCCTTTAAAATCTTAGTTAACAGCTAAGCGCCCAAACCAGCGGGCATCTACCTACTTTCCCCGCTGTGTCGAGCAAAAGCGGGGAAAGTCCCGGCAGACGTTTACTCTGCTTCTTCAGATTTGCAATCTGACGTGTTACACCCCGAGACTTTGGTGAGAAGAGGGCTCAAACCTCTGTATGTGGGTCTACAATCCACCGCCTACTCGGCCACCTTACCTGTGTCAATTTCCCGTTGGTTCTTTTCAACTAATCATAAAGATATCGGTACACTCTACCTCGTGTTCGGTGCCTGAGCCGGTATGGTAGGAACCGCCCTAAGCCTTCTGATCCGGGCCGAGCTTAGCCAACCCGGCTCACTCTTAGGCGACGATCAAATCTATAACGTAATCGTTACAGCCCACGCATTCGTTATAATCTTCTTTATAGTAATGCCCCTAATAATTGGTGGTTTTGGTAATTGACTAATTCCCCTAATGATCGGAGCCCCCGATATGGCCTTTCCCCGAATAAACAATATAAGCTTTTGACTTCTTCCCCCATCACTTTTATTACTCCTAGCTTCCTCTGGTGTTGAGGCTGGAGCCGGAACCGGATGAACTGTTTACCCCCCTCTCGCAGGCAATTTAGCGCACGCAGGAGCCTCCGTCGACTTAGCCATCTTCTCCCTCCATCTTGCCGGGATCTCTTCAATCCTGGGAGCAATTAATTTTATTACCACTATTATTAACATAAAACCCCCAGCTGTGTCTCAATACCAAACCCCCTTGTTTGTGTGAGCCGTCCTAATTACAGCAGTCCTCCTCCTCCTATCTCTCCCCGTTCTAGCAGCCGGTATTACTATACTTCTGACAGACCGAAACTTAAATACCTCTTTCTTCGACCCAGCTGGCGGAGGAGACCCCATTCTATACCAACACCTATTCTGATTTTTTGGTCATCCTGAAGTGTATATCCTTATTCTCCCAGGCTTCGGGATAGTCTCACACGTTGTAGCCTATTACGCCGGGAAAAAAGAACCGTTCGGACAGATGGGTATGATCTGAGCCATGGTAGCCATCGGACTACTAGGCTTTATCGTGTGAGCCCACCACATGTTTACTGTCGGTATAGACGTCGACACTCGAGCCTACTTTACATCCGCAACCATAGTTATTGCTATCCCAACAGGGGTTAAAGTATTCAGCTGACTAGCAACACTCCACGGGGGCTCCATTAAATGAGACGCCCCCCTTTTATGAGCTCTAGGCTTTATTTTTCTATTTACAGTAGGAGGCCTAACCGGGGTCGTACTAGCCAACTCGTCTTTAGACATTATTTTACATGATACCTATTACGTAGTTGCCCACTTCCACTACGTATTATCTATAGGTGCAGTATTTGCCATCATGGCAGCCTTCGTTCACTGATTCCCTCTATTCTCAGGCTATACACTCCACAGCACCTGAGCAAAAGTACACTTTTGCGTGATGTTCCTTGGTGTAAATTTAACCTTCTTCCCTCAACATTTCCTAGGCCTAGCAGGAATACCACGACGGTATTCAGACTACCCAGATGCTTATGCACTATGAAATGCTGTCTCCTCTCTAGGATCCCTCCTATCCCTTACAGCAGTAGTCATATTCCTGTTTATCCTTTGAGAAGCCTTCTCTGCCAAGCGAGAGGTCCAAGCCGTCCGATTTACCTCAACCAATGTTGAATGACTCTATGGCTGCCCCCCTCCACATCACACATTCGAAGAACCTGCCTTCATCCGATCCCCAATTAGACTCGAGAAAAGAGGGTGTCGAACCCCCATCTATTGGTTTCAAGCCAATCACATAACCGCTCTGTCATTTTCTTAATAAGCTTCTAGTAAAACTATTACACGGCCTTGTCAAGGCCGACTTGTGGGTTAAAACCCCGCGTAGCTTGTAATACTAATGGCCCACCCCTCACAACTAGGTTTTCAAGACGCAGCATCTCCCCTAATAGAAGAGCTTCTGTATTTTCATGACCATGCCCTAATGGTCGTATTCTTAATCAGCGCATTCGTTCTTTACATTATTGTCGCTATAATTTCCGCCAAACTAACTGATACACTTACTTCAGACTCTGAAGAAATAGAAATCATTTGAACTGTCCTTCCCGCTCTTGTCCTTACCTTAATCGCACTCCCCTCCCTCCGCATCCTTTACCTTATAGACGAAATTAACGACCCCCATCTTACCATTAAGGCACTAGGGCACCAATGATACTGAAGCTACGAATATGCAGACTTCGACGACCTTGAATTTGATGCATACATAATTCTCACACAAGATCTTGTCCCAGGGGAATTCCGCCTCTTAGAAACAGACTCCCGAATAGTAATTCCCTTCGACTCACCAATCCGTTTATTAATTACAGCAGAAGACGTTCTTCACTCATGGGCAGTCCCTGCCTTAGGATTAAAGATAGATGCAGTACCCGGCCGACTAAACCAAACAACTTTCATTAGCGCCCGCCCAGGGGTATTCTACGGCCAATGCTCAGAAATCTGCGGGGCAAATCACAGTTTTATACCCATTGTTCTAGAAGTCGTTCCCCTTAAAGACTTTATTAATTGAACTCTATTTATAAAAACATCACTAAGAAGCTAATTGATCAGCGCTAGCCTTTTAAGCTAGAGTTTGGTGACTTAACATCACCCTTAGTGGCATGCCTCAATTGAATACCGCCCCCTGATTAACCACCATACTATTTGCATGATCTGTTCTCCTGTCTATTCTACTTGTTCAAGTTGTAAACTTCTTCCCTCCCTGTGAGCTCCGACCAGAAGAACTTACACCTCACCTCACCTCCCCCTGATCTTGACCATGATAACAAGCCTCTTTAGCCAGTTTGCAAGCCCCTCCCTTCTGGGAATTCCACTAGTGATCATTGCCATGGCCCTGCCATGACTTCTACTCCCCACACCATCTGAACGATGACTGGAAAACCGAGCAATGACACTTTTCGGGTGATTCACCACCCGCTTTACTAACCAACTCTTCCTCCCCCTAAACCTTAACGGACATAAATGAGCCCCCCTTTTCATGGCCCTAATAATTTTCCTTCTATCCATCAACGTCCTAGGTCTTCTACCTTACACTTTTACACCCACAGCCCAACTGTCACTTAATCTAGGGCTCGCCGCCCCCTTGTGACTAACTACAGTATTAATTGGACTACGAAATCAACCAACCCATACATTCGGCCACTTCCTCCCAGAAGGGTCCCCAACCCCCCTTATCCCCCTTCTAATCGTCATTGAGACTATCAGTCTACTAATCCGCCCGATCGCCCTAGGCGTTCGACTTACAGCCAACCTTACAGCTGGCCACCTTTTAATTCACCTGGTCTCCTCAGCAGTCTTCGCGCTTCTACCATCTATAATTACAGTCGCCGCCTTAGCATCAACTCTTCTTTTCCTCCTAACCCTTCTTGAAGCAGCCGTAGCCGTAATTCAAGCATACGTCTTTGTTCTTTTACTAAGCTTATATCTACAAGAAAACATCTAATGACCCACCAAACACATGCCTACCACATAGTCGACCCGAGCCCTTGACCCCTTACAGGCGCAGTTGCTGCACTTCTTATAACATCCGGCCTCGCCGAGTGATTCCACTTCCATTCAACAACCCTACTTACACTAGCTGTTCCCCTCCTATTTTTTACTATGTTTCAATGATGACGAGACATAATTCGAGAGGCAACCTTCCAAGGCCACCACACACCCCCAGTTCAAATAGGCCTTCGCTTCGGAATGGTCCTATTTATTGTATCAGAAGTTTTCTTTTTCCTAGGCTTCTTTTGAGCATTCTATCACTCAAGTCTCGCACCAACTCCTGAGTTAGGAGGCCACTGACCTCCAACAGGCATCTCCCCCTTAGACCCATTTGAAGTCCCCCTCCTAAATACAGCAGTTCTTCTAGCCTCCGGCGTTACAGTAACTTGAACACACCATAGCATCATAGCAGGAGAACGTAAACAAGCAATCCACTCCCTGTTCTTGACAGTTATCCTAGGCATGTATTTCACATTCCTTCAAGCCACTGAATATTTCGAGACATCCTTCACTATCGCTGACGGCGTATACGGAACAACCTTTTTTGTAGCCACCGGATTCCATGGACTACACGTTATTATCGGGTCAACCTTCCTCCTGGTATGCCTCCTACGCCAAATTCGCCACCAGTTTACATCCGAACACCACCTCGGCTTCGAAGCCGCAGCATGATACTGACATTTTGTAGACGTTGTCTGACTCTTCCTCTATGTTTCTATCTATTGATGAGGCTCATAATCTTTTTAGTATAGAAATATGTGAGGCTTCCAACCTTGAGACCTTGGTGAAAGCCCAAGAAAAGATAATGAACGTAATCGCCTCAGTAATTCTCATTGCCTCATTACTATCCACGATCCTAGCCCTAGTTTCTTTCTGACTACCTCATTTAAACCCAGACTACGACAAACTCTCCCCATACGAGTGTGGCTTTGACCCGCTTGGCACCGCCCGGCTACCATTCTCCCTACGCTTTTTCCTGATCGCCATCCTATTTCTTCTCTTTGATCTAGAGATCGCACTCCTACTTCCCATCCCCTGGGCTGACCAAATAGCCGACCCCACACTCACATTTCTATGAGCCGTCTCTGTACTCGCACTTCTCACCCTAGGCCTAGCCTACGAATGACTTCAAGGAGGACTTGAATGAGCTGAGTAGGTGTTTAGTCTAACAAAAATACTTGATTTCGGCTCAAGAGCTTGTGGTGAGAATCCACAATCACCTGGTGACACCTACCACCCTATTAACCTCTTCAGCTTTCTTCCTAGCCTTCCTAGGGCTAGCATTCCATCGGACACATTTTCTCTCCGCCCTTATCTGCTTAGAAGGAATAATACTCTCCTTATTTACAGCTTTCTCGCTCTGAGCCCTCCAATCTGACGCCGCCAACTTCTCATCGGCCCCCCTCTGTGTGCTGACCTTTTCTGCTTGCGAAGCAAGCGCAGGTTTAGCCCTCCTGGTTGCCACAGCCCGGACACACGGAACCGACCATTTGAAAAAACTTAATCTTCTAAAATGCTAAAAATTTTAATCCCCACTGCACTCCTAATTCCCACTGTCTGACTGACACAAAACAAGTGACTGTGGTCTTCCGCTCTTATCCAGGCCTCCCTTATTGCCTCCGTCAGCCTCATTTGGATAAATAATAGCTCAGAGACCGGTTGAAATACCCTTAATTACTACATCGCCACAGACCCCCTCTCCGCCCCCCTGCTAGTCCTTTCATGCTGGCTGCTCCCTCTAATAATTTTAGCAAGCCAAAGCCACCTCTCACCTGAACCTCTTATCCGTCAACGGGCTTTTATTACCCTCCTTGTTACACTTCAAGCCTTTCTTATTCTAGCATTCGGAGCCACAGAATTTATTATATTTTATGTAATATTTGAGGCCACCCTTATCCCCACACTATTAGTAATTACACGATGGGGCAACCAAATAGAACGACTTAACGCAGGCATCTATTTTTTGCTTTATACCCTAGCAGGTTCCCTCCCCCTCCTAATTGCCCTTATGTTTCTCCACGGAGCTATGGAGACGCTTTCTCTTCTGATTATTCAATACTCAAAACCTCTAATTATCATGCCCCTAGAAGGTAAAATTTGATGAACTGCGTGCATACTAGCATTCTTAGTTAAAATACCCCTGTACGGCGTCCATCTTTGACTCCCCAAAGCCCACGTAGAAGCCCCCATTGCAGGCTCAATAGTCCTTGCAGCTGTTCTTCTTAAGCTGGGTGGCTACGGAATAATCCGCCTGATAGTTATTTTAGGGCCCCTCTCTAAAGAAGTAATGTACCCCTTTATTATTTTAGCACTCTGAGGCGTTGTAATAACAAGTACCACCTGCCTTCGTCAAACAGACCTAAAATCATTAATTGCTTACTCATCTGTCAGCCACATAGGACTAGTGGCAGGCGGTATTTTAATCCAAACACCTTGGGGATTTACCGGGGCCCTTATACTAATAATTGCCCATGGCCTAACTTCCTCCGCCCTATTCTGCCTTGCCAACACCAACTACGAACGCACACACAGCCGAACTATGCTTTTAGCTCGAGGCCTTCAAGTTGCGCTTCCACTAATAACAAGCTGATGGTTTATTACCACCTTGGCTAATCTGGCTCTTCCCCCCTTGCCTAACTTAATAGGTGAATTATCCATCATAACTTCCCTCTTTAAATGGTCCCCCTGAACCCTCATTCTTACAGGAGCCGGAACCCTTATTACAGCCATATATTCTCTCTTCGTTTTCCTAACAACTCAACGAGGCCCCCTCTCCCAACACATAATTAATCTCCCACCCTCCCATACACGAGAACACCTTCTTATGTCCATACATCTTATCCCTCTTATCCTAATCATCTTTAAACCAGCCCTTATCTCGGGGTGGTTTGCTTGTAGATTTAGTTTAAAAAAACATTAGATCGTGACTCTGAAAATAGAGGTTAAACCCCCCTAATCCACCAAGAAAGGCCCGATGGCAACGTGAACTGCTAATTAACGCCCCCTCGGTTAGACCCCGAGGCTTTCTTGAATTGCTAAAGGATAATAGCCCATCCGTTGGTCTTAGGAACCAAAAACTCTTGGCGCAAATCCAAGTAGCAATTATGTATCCCGCAAGTCTCCTCTACACTTCAAGTTTTTTAATTATATTTATTACTTTAGTTTACCCCCTCCTCAGTACCTTCCTTCTACTGCCCCCCGCCGCACATCAATTTGCCCTCCGCACAAAAGTGGCAGTAAAAACTGCCTTCATAATTAGCTTGATCCCCCTTTTTACATTTATTAACACAGGCCTCGAAACCGTAACTTCTTCATGAAACTGAATAGTATTAACTCCACTGACTATCTCAGTTAGCTTTAAATTTGACGCCTACTCAGTTATCTTTATCCCAATTGCACTTTATGTTACCTGATCTATCCTCGAATTCGCCCTCTGGTATATGCACTCAGACCCCTTAATTAACCGATTCTTTAAGTACTTACTTATTTTTCTTATCTCAATACTTATTTTAGTTTCCGCTAACAATCTATTCCAACTATTCATCGGGTGAGAAGGAGTGGGCATTATATCCTTCCTCCTAATCGGCTGATGATACGGACGAACTGACGCAAACACGGCAGCCCTTCAAGCAGTCCTCTACAATCGAATCGGAGACATCGGCATGATCCTCGGACTAGCCTGATTCGCCAATAATCTTGGCACCTGAGACCTTCAAGAGGTAATTACACTAGGGAAATCTATAGACACATCTCTTCCCCTTATAGCCCTGATCCTAGCAGCTGCGGGCAAATCTGCACAATTCGGCCTTCACCCCTGACTTCCAGCCGCCATGGAAGGCCCCACCCCCGTCTCCGCCCTTCTCCACTCAAGCACAATAGTTGTAGCAGGTGTTTTCCTCATGATTCGATTTAGCCCCCTAATGCAAAATGAGCCCCTCATCCTTTCCATTTGCCTATGCTTAGGAGCCCTTACCACCTTATTCACAGCCATCTGTGCTCTCACCCAAAATGATATTAAAAAAATTGTTGCATTCTCAACCTCTAGTCAACTTGGCTTAATAATAGTTACAGTTGGCCTCAACCAGCCTCAACTAGCATTCTTTCACATTTGCACCCACGCCTTTTTTAAAGCCATATTATTCTTATGCTCTGGCTCCATCATCCATGCCCTAAATGACGAACAAGACATCCGAAAAATAGGGGGACTTCACCACCTCGCCCCCCTTACTTCCTCATGTCTCACCCTTGGGAGCCTAGCCCTAACAGGTACCCCCTTCCTAGCAGGGTTCTTCTCTAAAGACACTATTATTGAAGCCCTCAACACATCTACCCTTAACGCCTGAGCCCTAACTTTAACACTTATCGCCACTTCCCTCACTGCAGTTTACAGCCTTCGTGTTATTTTCTTCGTCACCATAGGCCAACCCCGGTTCTCTTGTTACACCCCTCTTAATGAAAATAACCCCTTAGTCATCAACCCCCTAAAACGACTAGCCTGAGGCAGTATCTTCGGCGGCCTGCTCCTAATCTCGTACACTAACCCGATCAAAACACAAATCGCAACTATACCTCAAAGCCTTAAACTAGCCGCCCTAATTGTCACGATCCTTGGCCTTCTTATTGCATTAGACCTAGCCTCCCTCACAACTAAACAACTAAAACCCCTCCCCATAAAAACTTCCCATCACTTCTCCAACCTGCTAGGATTCTACCCCCTCATCATACACCGACTAAACTCCAAAATCAGCCTCCAGCTAGGACAAAAAATTGCCAGCCAAATGGTAGACCAAACATGACTGGAAAAAGTTGGGCCTAAAATAGTCTCTAATATTGTACTACCTGCATCCTCCTCCACAAGCAACCTTCAGCAGGGCCTAATTAAACCATACCTTCTTACCCACCTGACAATACTCCTAATATCCTTAATTCTATTTTCCCTTAGACACCCACTCTAATCGCACGCAAGGCCCCGTAAGATCCCCCACGAGTAACCTCCAATACTAAAGCCAGTACCACTAAAAGAACATAAACACAAAAGAAAAGAAATCACCCACCATCATCATACATCAAACTAAGCCCCTCCCCCTCCGGATAAAGAAGGGTAAAATCACCATAATCATAAGTATTGAGTAAAGCAAGACTAGACCAGTCTAATCAATTAAAGACTGCCGCCGCAGTCCATGACACCGTAATCCCCACTAACACTATTAACAAAATAACATCCCCCCATGCCTTCGGATAATTATCTGCAGCCAAGGCTACACAATGGGCAAAAACTACAAGAACTCCCCCCAAATAGACTAAATAAAATAAAAGTGACAAGAAAGGCCCACCACTATCAATTAATAGTATACTAGCCCCTCCCGCCATTAAAACAAGACCTAAAGCAGCATACACAGGCGAAGGGCTTGATGCCAACGCAACTGCTCCTAAAATAAACACCCCTGACAATATCATTATTGAATAAGACATAATCCCTGCCCGGGATTAAACCGAGAATAAATATTTAAATATCCGCCTTTGACCTCAGGGACTTAATGACCAGCCTTCGAAAAACCCACCCCCTCCTAAAAATCGCAAATGATGCCGTAACAGACCTTCCTGCCCCCTCCAGCATCTCAGCCTGATGAAACTTCGGTTCCCTACTAGGCCTCTGCCTAGTTATACAGACTTTAACAGGCCTATTTCTTGCCATACATTATACCGCGGATATCCAAACAGCCTTCTCATCTGTAGTCCACATCTGCCGAGATGTAAACTATGGCTGATTTATCCGTAACACCCATGCCAACGGCGCCTCTTTCTTCTTTATTTGCCTTTACCTTCACATTGCCCGAGGCCTTTATTTTGGCTCTTACCTGGCAATTGAAACCTGAAATATCGGCGTGATTCTATTCCTGCTAGTTATAATAACAGCATTCGTAGGCTACGTTCTCCCCTGAGGACAGATATCCTTCTGAGGTGCAACTGTAATCACAAATCTTATATCTGCCGTCCCATATGTCGGCAACACCCTAGTTCAATGAATTTGAGGGGGCTTCTCAGTTGACAATGCAACACTAACCCGATTCTTCACTTTCCACTTCCTCCTCCCATTTGTTGTCATAGCTGTCACACTCCTTCATCTACTCTTCCTGCATGAAACTGGCTCAACTAACCCCACAGGTGTTAACTCCGATATAGATAAAATCCCATTTCACCCCTACTACTCATACAAAGACCTCTTGGGCTTCATCTTCCTCCTTGTACCCCTAGCCACCCTTGCCCTATTCGCCCCCAACCTCCTAGGAGACCCTGATAATTTCACCCCAGCCAATCCTCTTGTGACTCCCCCTCACATCAAGCCCGAATGATACTTCCTATTTGCTTACGCCATCCTCCGCTCAATCCCTAACAAACTGGGAGGAGTAGTGGCCCTCCTCCTATCTATCCTCATTCTTATAGTTGTGCCTCTCCTTCACACCTCCAAGCACCGAGGACTCACATTCCGCCCCCTCAGCCAACTATTTTTCTGAACCCTTGTTGCTAACGTATTAATCCTAACATGAATCGGGGGTATACCTGTTGAAGACCCCTTCACTTTAATCGGACAAGTAGCCTCAGCTCTTTACTTCTCACTGTTCCTGATCCTGTTCCCCCTTGCAGGCCTAGTAGAAAATAAAACTCTTAAACTGAGATGTACTTGTAGCTCAAATATATAAAGCACCAGCCTTGTAAGCTGAAGACTGGGGGTTCAACTCCCCCCATGTACACTTCCCCACTCAGTTTTTTATTCCGAGTTCCGCCACACATATTTTAACGCAAAACGGCCCCCCGCCGGATGATCAGAGAAGAGAGACTTAAACTCCCACCCCCAGCTCCCAAAGCTGAGATTCTTCATTAAACTATCCTCTGCAACCCCAAATATAATTCTTGCCCGGGCTCTAACCAGGACCAATGACTTGAAAAACCACCGTTGATTCAACTACAAGAACAAACAACGCATCTGCCAACTATAGTCCTTGAAATATAAAATGTCTAGTCATTATTCTATGTATTAACACCATAAAAATATTTTAACCATACAGGAATTACTATCGTTTTCATTTTTCAAAACGAAGTAGGTATAATCACATTAACATAATTAAACCACCCTTTTTATCTACCACTCCCTATCCTCTTAAATACTCATTAAATCACCCGCTAGTCTCGCTTCTGTGGCCCACGTTCTCTTGTAAGGTCAAGGGCAAGACATTTGACTTCCCCTTTCAGTGAATTATTCCTGGCATTCAGCCTAGCTTCACGGCCATTAAAAGTTTATTGTACATAACTTGCATTTTTGCGCATTTATGAATGGTGGAACACATCAATTGATAATCGCTTCGCTAGCCGAGCGCTCTTTCTAAAGGGTATTTGGTATTTTTTCTTCTTTCCTTTCATTTTACATTTCAGAGTGTAAACAAATGATTCTCTTAAGGTTGAACAAATTTCTTGAACTCAGGAAATAATGTATTATGTTTAATAATTATTCTTGCTAAATTGCATACCTGTAGCAAGAGCATAATACTATATTACTTATTCAGACTAACCTATCTTATGCCCCCTCCCGTTCGTCTAAACCCCCCTACCCCCCAGTTCCTAAAGTCTTATTCTGCAAACCCCCCGGAAACAGAAACTCCATGAACTGGACAACAAACAATTTAACCCATAACACCCCGCACCCCCAACCTTCCACACATACACACATACATATATACATATATACATGTATACGTGTGTACATATATACATATATACATGTATACGTGTGTACATATATACATATATACATATATACATGTATACGTGTGTACATATATACATATATACATGTATACGTGTGTACATATATACATATATACATGTATACGTGTGTACATATATACATATATACATGTATACGTGTGTACATATATACATATATACATATATACATGTATACGTGTGTACATATATACATATATACATGTATACGTGTGTACATATATACATATATACATGTATACGTGTGTACATATATACATATATACATGTATACGTGTGTACATATATACATATATACATGTATACGTGTGTACATATATACATATATACATATATACATATATACATGTATACGTGTGTACATATATACATATATACATGTATACGTGTGTACATATATACATATATACATGTATACGTGTGTACATATATACATATATACATGTATACGTGTGTACATATATACATATATACATATATACATATATACATGTATACATGTATACGTGTGTACATATATACATATATACATATATACATATTTACATATATTTACATACATTTACATATTTACATATATTTATGCTTATGTGTTTACTTATATCCTCAACCCGGTACTTCCTCCACCAACAAACCAACCCCTGTAAGATGACAATAATAT